TCAGAAGAAATTAATTGGTTCCTGGTTGATTCCGCCATCCCACCCAATGAATCATTAGGATTCGTTTTCAATAGAATCTTCCGCAGTCACAGGTTTCGTCGTTCCCATAGCTTTTCCATTAATGGCTAGGCCTGAACTATGCAATGGAGCTCCTAATTAAATTCGTTCCCGAGCCAATCTCCTCAGTCTCTATTGACTCGGGGCTCTTTATTATTTGTATTTTTCTTATGAACCGTATTCATCTAATTATGGACGAATCAGTATTGATGCTTTATCACACTGCCTTTTATGATATGATGTGATTGATAGACCATACATATTGGAATCATATATCATGGAGATTCTCCTTCTCTCTTTCTCTCGCCCTTCCAGTTACCCACATCCCTCTATTTTTCTTTCCAACCTATAAATGGATTTTTCCTTTATGGAAAAAAAAAGATTTCAGTTGCTACAACTATATGATCGATACATCATATGGCGACTGCTTCCTTGGATCTCGATAATACAAAGCAATGAGTTGGTTACTAGTTCTTATAGTTATTAGTTAGGGGCTGGTCTGTTTTTTGAATCCCAACTTTAAATAAAAAACCAACGAGTCACACACTAAGCATAGCAGTTCCACCAAAAGGTCAATCGAATTTTTATTCAACCTTATAGAATTAGAATTGCTCATTTTTCATTTTTTTTTTTATTGAAGTGAAAAGGAATAGTTTGTAGTTTTTGTTCTATCACTGAATAGAATGGCAAGCAAAGGAAGGGTCCATTATTGCTCGTCTACAAATATCCAAATTTTGATGCCCAATGCCCCATAGGCAGTTCGAACTGTATAGGAACAATGATCAATTTTAGCTCGAATGGTTTGGAGGGGAACCCTACCTTCTCTGATCCATTCGACACGTGCAATTTCTTTTCCGTCGATACGCCCTGCAATTTCCACTTGAATTCCTTTTGTGTCTGCTTGTTCAGTTAATTCAATAGCTTTTTTCATTGCCTTTCGAAACGAAACCCTATTCTTTAATTGTAGAGCTATATATTCTGCAAGAATATTAGGTTGTCCATAAGGTTTTGCAACTCTTGTAATAGCAATGTTAAGTCTCCGATTCACAGAATGAAGCCCCTTTTGTACATTGATCTGCAATTCTTCGATTCCTCGTGTTTGGCCTTCTATTAACAAATTTGGGAATCCAATATAGATTAGGACCTGGATCAAGTCCATTTTTTTTTGAATCTCTATATGTGCAATTCCAATTCCTTCGAAACTTGAAGATACTCTTATATTTTTTTGTACATATATCTTGATACAATCCCGTATTTTTTCATCTTCCTGGAGACCTATGTAATAACTTTTTGGTTGTGCGAACCAAAGGGAACGATGACTTTGGTTTTCGCCAAGGCGGAAACCGAGTGGATTTATTTTTTGACCCATCTTTTTTTTCTCTCTCTCTCTCTCTCCTTCTCTATATATCTTTCTATTATAGGATCTCTCCATACATTTTTTGTTTCTAAAAATATATCCTGATCAGTTTTCTTTTTAGAGCTATCCTTCAATACAATAATTATATGACAGGCGGGTCTTTCTATCGGATAACTACGTCCTCTAGCCCTGGGTTTTAACTTTTTCACGATAGTACCCCCATTGACTTCGGCTTTACTAATGACTGAATCAGCTTCGTTGAAACTTTTATTGTGACTAGCATTTGCTGCTGCAGAATAAACCAGTTTAAAAATGGGATAAAATGCTCGATAAGGCATGAGTTCCAGTAACATAAGTGTTTTCTCATAGGAATGCCCACGAATCTGATCAATGACTCTTCGTGCTTTGTGAGCAGACATACATATACGTTGAGCTAAAGCTTGTACTTGTGTACTCGAGCTCCTCTTCATCTTCTGCTTTTTCAAGGTCTTCTTCCACTTTCTCCACTTTGACATAAGATAAGGTTCGCCTCCCGCCAATGAACGATGAGCACCTATTTCACTTTATTTTATTAACGGAGAGATCTAGTATCGTTTCTCGCGTGTCCCTGGAAAGTAAGAGTAGGTGCAAATTCTCCTAATTTTTGACCCACCATACGATCCGTTATATAAATAGGTAAATGCGCCTTTCCATTATGAATGGCAATTGTATTGCCGATCATTGTGGGTATAATGGTAGATGCCCGGGACCAAGTTACTATTATCTCTCTTTCCTCTCTCATGTTAAGCTTCTTTATTTTTTCCAATAAATGATTAGCTACAAAAGGATTTTTTTTTAGTGAACGTGTCACGGCCTATTATTCCCCCCCCCCCCCCTTTTTTTTTTGAAAAGACGAGTAAAAAACAATATTTATTTGATTTTGAATATTCCTATTTACGGCGACGAATAATAAAACTATTACTATATTTATTCCTTTTCCTACTTCTTCTTCCAAGCGCAGGATAACCCCAAGGGGTTGTGGGTTTTTTTCTACCAATCGGGGCCCTCCCTTCACCACCCCCATGGGGATGGTCTACAGGGTTCATAACTACCCCTCTTACTACAGGACGCCTACCTAGCCAACACTTAGATCCGGCTCTACCTAAACTTTTCTGGTTCGCCCCAACATTACCCACTTGTCCGACTGTTGCTGAGCAGTTTTTGGATATCAAACGGACCTCCCCAGATGGAAATCTTAATGTGACCGATTTACCCTCTTTTGCAATCAGTTTCGCTACAGCACCTGCTGCTCTAGTTAATTGTCCACCCTTTCCAAGTGTGATTTCTATGTTATGTACGGCCGTGCCTAAGGGCATATGGGTTGAAGTAGATTTTTCTTTTTGATCAATAAAAACCCCTTCCCAAACCGTACAAGCTTCTTCCAAAGCATACGGCTTTCCGGATGTATATATATATATCATATGATGATATCTAGACAGATGGATTTTATATGAATCGTGTGATGAAGTACCACATGAGTGGATATATAGGAATACAAATCTGCCAAATCACTCATGTTATGATCTTATACATCCTAGGTCTCTCCGTTTCGTCATCTGGCTTATGTTCTTCATGTAGCATTCAGACCGAATGACTCTATGAAATTACGTCGCTACTTCCACATATTATGGGTAACGTAGGAGACATCTCTATTTTTCCCCGGGGGAATTTTTAGAATTACCACCACTTAGCTTTCAATTCACCTCTGACCATCAAATGAAATGTGAATAACCCATCCTCTTCTCTTTGAAACAAGGGTCGCTTCCGCTTCTGTCCGTGCTTCAAACAATTTTGTCTTCTCCATATTACCATATCTGGAGTGTCAATAATTTAATATGAGGAACTACTGAACTCAATCACTTGCTGCCGTTACTCTTCAGTTTTCTGTTGAGGTCTATCCCGTAGAGGTACTCAAATTGGATCAGTGATCAATTTCTAGGTTTCGTCGTAAACCTAATTGGTTACTTCCAATTACGTAAATCCATAGTTCAAACCGCACTCAAAGGTAGGGCATTTCCCATTGATATAGGAACTTCTGTACCGGAAACAATGGTATCTCCAATTATAGCCCCTCTGGGATGTAAAATATATCTTTTCTCACCATCTCCGTAGTGTATGAGACAAATGTATGCATTTCGATTAGGGTCATATTCTATGGTTACGATCCTAGCAGATATGTCTTTTTCATTCCGTCGAAAATCGATTTTACGGTATAGACGTTTATGGCCTCCTCCTCTATGCCCTGCGGTAATGATTCCCCTGGAATTACGACCTTTACCACAGCGATGCTGTCCATAGATCAAATTATTTCGCGGATTGGATTTCACTTGACTGTCTACGGATCCTTTGCGTATGCTCGGGGTAGAAGTTTTGTATAAATGTATCGCCATGTTATTTAGTATTTTTTTTCTTTTTTTTTTTTTTTTACTTAAATTCTTTTCTTTCTCTTCTCTATAAGAGGTAAAATAGAATAACCCGGTTGAAGCGTAATGATCATACGTCTGTAATGCATTGTATGTCCCATAATGGGTCCCATTCTTCTACCCTTTCCGGGGTAGTTGATGACTATTTATAGCTATTACTTTGACGCCAAAGAAGAGTTCGACCCAATGCTTTATTTCTGTCCTAGTTGATCCTGATTCGACATTAGAAGTATATTGATTGTTCCCCAATAACCGAATACTTTTTTCTGTAAAGACTACATATTTGATTCCATCCATAAATCTACTTTCTTCCCCACGAGTTCCAGTATCGATAAGAATTCTAGTTCTTACTCTTCATATGTTATGGTTGGTATGAATATACCATACCAATTCGTTATGTATGGATGATGAGATTCCATTGATACGGAGCCAGTGGAACTAGCCTTATTGAATGTCCCCGTTGGCCTGCATCCAGCAGGAATTGAACCTACGAATTCGCCAATTATGAGTTGGGCGCTTTAACCATTCAGCCATGGATGCTTCACTGGGGTCATTGTACATCGCAAGTGACCCAAATTCAATTCACTTAGATTCTTTTGGATTCTTTAGGAGGAATCAATGAAATGAGAGGACATCAATTCAAATCCTGGATCTTCGAATTGAGAGAAATCAAGAATTCTCACGATTTCTTGGATTCATGGATCCAACCCGATTCGGTAAAATCTTTCACTTCCTTTTTTTTCCACCAAGAGCGCTTTATAAAACTTTTTGATTCCCGAACTTTGAGTGTCCCAATTTCACGTGATTCACAGGGCTCAATTCGTCGACATTGCACGATCAAAGGTGTAGTACTGCTTGTACTTGTAGTAGCGGTCCTTATATACAATCGAAATAGGGCCGAAAGAAAAAATATCTATTTGATGGGGCTTCTTCCTAAACCTCTGCGTTCCATTGGACCCCCCAATTATACATTGAAAGAATCCTTTTGGTCTTCCAATCTCAATAGGTTGATTGTTTCGCTCCTGTATCTTCCAAAAGGGAAAAAGATCTATGAGAGTTGTTTCATGGATCCGAAAGAAAGTACTTGGGTTCTTCCAATAACTAAAAAGTGTATCATGTCTGAATCTAACTGGGGTTCGCGGCGATGGAGGAATGCGATCGTAAAAAAGAGGAATTCCAGCTGTAAGATATCGAATGAAATTGCGGCTGGAATTGAGATCTCATTCAAAGAGAAAGATATAAAATATCTGGAGTTTTTTTTTGTATCCTATACGAATGATCCGATCCGCAAGGACCATGATTGGAAATTCTTTGGCCGCCTTTCTCCGAGTAAGAAGCGAAACATAATCAACTTGAATTCGGGACAGCTATTCGAAATTTTAGTGAAACATTTGATTTGTTATCTCATGCCTGCTTTTCGTGAAAAAAGACCAATTGATGAGGGGGGGTTCTTCAAACAACAAGGAGCTGAGGCGACTATTCAATCAAACGAGATTGAACATGTTTCCCTTCTCCTCTCGAGAAACAAGGGGGGTATTTTTTTGCAAAATTGCGCTCAATTTCATATGTGGCAATTCCGCCAAGATCTCTTCGTTATTGGGGGGAAGAATCGGCACAAATCGGATTTTTTGAGGAACGTCTCGAGAGAGAATTTGATTTGGTTAGACAATGCGTGGTTGGTAAACAGGAATCGGGTTTTTAGCAAGGTACGGAATGTATCGTCAAATATTCAATATGATTCCATAAGATCCATTTTCTTTCAAGTAACGGATTCTAGCCAACCGAAAGGATTTTCTGATCAATCCATAGATCCTTTCAATTCCATTAGTAATGAGGGTTCGGAATATCACACATTGATCAATCAAACGGAGATTCAGCAACTAAAAGAAAGATCAATTCTTTTAGATACTTCCTTTCTTCAAACGGAACGAACAGAGATAAAATCAGATCGATTCTCAAAATACCTTTCCGGATATTCCTCAATGGCTCGGCTATTCCCGGAACGTGAGAAGCAGATGAATAATCATCTGCTTCCAGAAGAAATAGAAGAATTTCTTGGGAATCCTACAAGATCAATTCGTTCTTTTTTCTCTGATAGATGGTCAGAACTTCATCTGGGTTTGAATCCTACCGAGAGGTCGACTATAGATCAGAAATTGTTGAAGAAACAACAAGGTGTTTCTTTTGTCCCCTCGAGGCGATCGGAAAATAAAGAAATAGTTGATATATTCAAGATAATTACGTATTTACAAAATACCTCCTCAGTTCATTCGATTGCAGCAGATCCGGGATGGGATATGGTTCCGAAGGATGAACCGGATATGGACAGTTCCAATAAGATTTCATTCTTGAACGAAAATGCATTTTTTGATTTATTTTATCTATTCCATGATCGGAACAAAAGGGGATACAGGTTGCACCACGAGTTTGAATTAGAAGAGACATTTCAAGAAATGGCAGATCTATTCACTCTATCAATAACCGAGCCGGGTTTAGGCTATCCTAATAAGGAATTTGGCTTGTCTATTGATTCCTACGGAAAATTATTGAATGAGGTATTCAACTCCGGGGATGAATCGAAAAAGAAATCTTTATTGGTTCTATCTTCTATTTTTTATGAAGAGAATGAATCTTTTTATCGAAAGATAAAAAAAAAATCGGTCCGGATCTCCTGCGGGAATGATTTGGAAGATCCAAAACAAAAAATAGCGGTATTTGCTCACAACAATATAATGGAGGCGATCCATCAATATAGATTGATCCGAAATCAGATTCAAATCCAATATAGTACCTATGGGTACATAAGAAATGTATTGAATCGATTCTTTTTAATGAATCGACCAGATTGCAACTTCGCATATGGAATTCAAAAGCACCCAATAGGAAATGATATTCTGAATCATCTAACTATAATAATAGATAAGATCAACCAACATTTATCCAATTTGAAAAAGATTAAGAAGAAGCGGTTCGATCCTCTTATTTCTCGAACCGAGAGACCCACGAATCTGGATCCTAATGTATATAGATACAAATGCTCCAATGGAAGCAAGAATTTCCAGGAACATTTGGAGCATTTCGTTTCTGAGCAGAAACACTGTTTTCAAGTAATGTTCGATCGATTACGTATTAATCAATATTCGATTGATTGGTCCGAGGTTATCGACAAACAAGATTTGTCCAAGTCACTTCGTTTCTTTTTGTCCAAGTCACTTCTCCTTTTGTCCAAGTCGCTTCTCTTTTTATCTAAGTCACTTCCTTTTTTCGTTGTGAGTCTCGGGAATATCTCCATTCATAGGGCCGAAATCCGCATCTATGAATTGAAAGGTCTGAATGATCAACCCGGCAATCAGTTGTTAGAATCAATAGGTGTTCAAATCGTTTATTTGAATAAATTGAAACCCTTCTTATTGTATGATCATGATACTTCCCAAAGATCGAAATTTTTAATCAATACAGGAACAATATTACCTTTTTTGTTCAACAAGATACAAAAGTGCATGATTGATTCATTCCGTACTAGAAAAAATCGCAGGAAATCCTTTGAGAACACGGATTCCTATTTATCAATGATATCCCACGATCGAAACAATTGGTTGAATCCTCAGAAAAGTTCATTGATATCTTCTTTTTATAGAGCAAATAGACTTCAATTCTTGAATCATCCCCATCGCTTCTGGTTCTATTGTAACAAAGGATTCCATTTTTATGGGGAAAAGACCCGTATCCATAATTATGATTTTACATATGCACAATTCCCCAATATCTTGTGCATTCGCAACAAAATAGTTTCTTTGTGTTTCGGTAAAAAAAAACATGTTTTGGAAGAGAGAGAGACTATTTCACCAATTGAGTCACAGGTATCTGGCATATTCATACCTAACAATGTTCTACAAAGTGGTAACGAAACGTATAGCTTGTACAAATCTTTCCATTTTTCAATTCGATCCGATCCATCCGTTCCTATTTACTCGATTGCAGACATTTCTGGAACACCTGTAATAGAGGAACAAATAGTCAATTTTGAAAGAACTTATTGTCAGCTTCTTTCAGATATGAATCTATCTGATTCAGAAGGGAAAAACTTGCATCACTATCTCCGTTTCAATTCAAACATGGGTTTGATTCACACTCCGTGTTTTGAGAAATATGTGCCGTCCGGAAAGAGGAAAGAACTGAGTCTTTGTCTAAAGAAAAACGTTGAGAAGGGGGAAGTAGGTAGAACCCTTCAACGAGATAGTGCTTTTTCAAATCTCTCAAAATGGAATTTGTTCCAAACCTATATGCCATGGTTCCTTACTTGGACGGGGTGTAAATATCTTTATTTCACCTTAAAAAACAATATTTATTTGATATTGAATATTCCCTTTCAATATTCCCTAAGTGGCAGTCAAAATTTTGTGTCCGTTTTTCATGATATTATGCATGGATCAGATATATCATGGCCAATTCCTCAGAAAAAGTGGTGGTCGATTCTTCCACAACGGAATCTGATAAGTGAGAGTTCGAGTAAGTGTTTACAGAATCTTCTTCTGTCCGAAGAAATGATTCATCGAAATAATGAGTCACCCATTCCATTGATATGGACACATCTGAGATCACCAAATGCTTGGGAGTTCCTCTATTCAATTCTTTTCCTTCTTCTTGTTGCTGGATATCTCGTTCGTACACATCTTCTCTTTGTTTTCCGAGCCTCTAGTGAGTTACAGACAGAGTTAGAAAAGATCAAATCTTTGATGATTCCATCATACATGATTGAGTTGCGAAAACTTCTGGATAGGTATCCTACATCTGAACTGAATTCTTTCTGGTTAAAGAATCTCTTTCTAGTTGCTCTGGAACAATTAGGAGATTCTCTGGAAGAAATACGGGATTCTGCTTCTGGCGGCAACATGCTATTGGGTGGTGGTCCCGCTTATGGGGTCAAATCAATACGTTCTAAGAAGAAATATTTGAATATCAATCTCATCGATCTCATCAGTATCATACCAAATCCCATCAATCGAATCACTTTTTCGAGAAATACGAGACATCTAAGTCGTACAAGTAAAGAGATCTATTCATTGATAAGAAAAAGAAAAAACGTGAACGGTGATTGGATTGATGATAAAATAGAATCCTGGGTCGCGAACAGTGATTCGATTGATGATGAAGAAAGAGAATTCTTGGTTCAGTTCTCCACCTTAATGACGGAAAAAAGGATTGATCAAATTCTATTGAGTCTGACTCATAGTGATCGTTTATCAAAGAATGACTCTGGTTATCAAATGATTGAACAACCGGGATCCATTTACTTACGATACTTAGTTGACATTCATAAAAAGTATCTAATGAATTATGAGTTCAATAGATCCTGTTTAGCAGAAAGACGGATATTCCTTGCTCATTATCAGACAATCACTTATTCACAAACCTCGTGTGGGGCTAATAGTTCTCATTTCCCATCTCATGGAAAACCCTTTTCGCTCCGCTTAGCCCTATCCCCTTCTAGGGGTATTTTAGTGATAGGTTCTATAGGAACTGGACGATCCTATTTGGTCAAATACCTAGCGACAAACTCCTATGTTCCTTTCATTACGGTATTTCCGAACAAGTTCCTGGATGACAAGCCTAAAGGTTATCTTATTGACGATATCGATATTGATGATAGTGACGATATCGATATTGATGATAGTGACGATATCGATATTGATGATAGTGACGATATTGATGATGACCTTGATACGGAGCTGCTAACTATGACGAATGTGCTAACTATGTATATGACGCCGAAAATAGACCGATTTGATACCACCCTTCAATTAGAATTAGCAAAAGCAATGTCCCCTTGCATAATATGGATTCCAAACATTCATGATCTGTATGTGAATGAGTCGAATTACTTATCCCTCGGTCTATTAGTGAACTATCTCTCCAGAGATAGTGAAAGATGTTCCACTAGAAATATTCTTGTTATTGCTTCGACTCATATTCCCCAAAAAGTGGATCCCACTCTAATAGCTCCGAATAAATTAAATACATGCATTAAGATACGAAGGCTTCTTATTCCACAACAACGAAAGCACTTTTTCATTCTTTCATATACTAGGGGATTTCACTTGGAAAAGAAAATGTTCCATACTAA